CTTTGGTTGGGTATTGGTGCAACATTACCTATTGATAAATCCCTAACTTTAGGTCTTTTTTAAATTGATTCAATTGTGAAATAAAATATCACGACGTATGTATCTAGGGAACAGTCGCTTCAAAGTGAATTCTCCCTAGATACATCTATTCAATTAAATTATGAATCTATGCTGATTCCGAATATATGAATTGTCCTAACGATTCCAAACCTATTTTCGGCCCTTAAAAAAAAAAGATGAAAAAAATCCAATGGATTTAAAACTTATTTTTCGTCAAATCAATTACGAATTTTTTTCTAGAATCCCTAAAATTTGTTTGACATCTTCTATGCGAAAATGTTCCATTTTCATAAGATCTTCTTGGCTGTTATTCAAAAGGTCCAATAATGTATATATGTTGGACTTTTTGAGGCAATTATAGATTCTGGGAGGCAATTCTGATTGATCAATAAAAATAGATTTCAACGCCATTTTTTTTTTTTTTTTTAGTTTAGCCAATTTATCATAAAAGGTAAAAGGGGGTAAAGGAACTATGTGTTGATTGTCCTCTAAATTGAAATTTTCTTCTTTGGTATGTAAAAAGGGAATCAATAAATCAATTAACTTCCGGGAGGCTTCGTGAAGTGCTTCTTTAGGAGTTAAACTTCCATTTGTCCATATTTCGAGAAATAGTATCTCTTTGTTACCATTTTCATAAGAATGAATACTATGATTCGCATTTCGAACAGGCATGAATACAGGATCTATAGGATAACTTCCATCTTGAAAGGTATTTGGCGCTTTTATAAGATATCCGCGATTCTTCTCTATTTGTAATTCAATAACCAACTCAATGGGTTCCGTCAAGTTAGCAATATGCTGTGTATTATCGACGATTTCTACATAAGGCGGTAAGATGATATCTTGAGCAGTTACATATCCAGGGCCCCTGACACAAATAGACGCCTCAGAAGTTCCATAGAGATTACTTCTCAATACGATTTCTTTCAAATTCATTAAAATTTCATGTACTGATTCTTGAATACCCATTATGGTAGAATATTCGTGTGATATTTTATCAGATTTTGCGCGTGTGATACATGTTCCTTCGATTTCTCCAAGCAAAGCTCTTCGCATCGCAATGCCTATTGTGTCTGCTTGACCTTTCATAAGCGGAGACAGAATAAAGCGCCCATACAAAAGACGCTTACTGTCTGCTGCTGATTCAACGCACTTCCACTGTAGTGTCCGAGTAGATACTGTTATTTTCTCTCGAACCATAATAATATTATTTGATCTGATCATTGAATCATTTATTTCTCTTGTTTCTCTTGCTAGTGAAATATCTTCAATTTTGATTTCTACACACGTCTTTTTTTCGGGGGTCTACAGCCATTATGTGGCATAGGGGTTACATCCCGTACGAAAGTTAATAGTATACCACTTCTGCGAATAGCTCGTAATGCTGCGTCTCTTCCGAGACCGGGACCTTTAATCATGACTTCTGCTCGTTGCATACCTTGATCTACTACTGCACGAATAGCATTTGCCGCTGCGGTTTGAGCAGCAAATGGCGTCCCTCTTCTTGTACCTCGGAAGCCACAAGTACCGGCAGAGGACCAAGAAACCACTCGCCCTCGTACATCTGTAACAGTCACAATGGTATTATTGAAACTTGCTTGAATATGAATAACCCCTTTTGGTATTTTACGTATACTCTTACGTGAACCAATACGTCCACGTGAACCCTTTTTCGGTATAGCTTTTGCCATATTTTATCATCTCATAAATTTGAGTCAGAGATATATGGATATATCCATTTCATGTCAAAAAAGATCCCCTTCTTATTTGTATATTGGGTCTTTAACGAGTCTTATTATCCTTGTCTTTGTTTATGTCTTGGGTTGGAACAAATTACTATAATTCGTCCCCGACGACGGATTAGTCGACATTTTTCACAAATTTTACGAACAGAAGCTCTTATTTTCATATTTGCCACTCCTTACTTTAATTTTGAATCTATTTCTTGGAAGAAAATAAGTTTATTGAAATGTTCGATTTCGAATCGTATTCCTGCGAAAGAAATAGTGAAGTTGAAAAAACACCTAATCTTTCGAATCTTTGTTGCGGAGTCGATAAATTATACGACCTCTGGTTGAATCATAACGACTTACTTCAATTTTGACTCTATCTCCTGGCAATATTCGTATAAAACTACGTCGGATCTTTCCTGAAACATAACCTAGAATCATATCTTCATTATCTAAACGAACCCGGAACATGCCGTTGGGAAGAGATTCAGTAATTAAACCTTCATGAATCCATTTTTGTTCTTTCATTCCAGGTAAAACCTCCTTGAAGTATCAACTAGTGGAGGAAAAACCCTATTAGACATAGACAACCCACCCCTTCTCTTTTCTTTTTCACAAAAAAGAGGTTTCCTATTCAATTCGGATATTAGAAAGATTACCATATATAACACAAAATTTCTCCGCCTATTCTTTCTAGTCGAGCCTCCTGG